CAGTAGACCTGACCTTGGGTTGGGGAATTGTTTACTCCCACCTGTGCCAGACAACCCCTTTGAGTCTGAGATCCGATCCCTCGACATTCTTTTATGTGAAAGAAAGCGCACAACCTTCTGTCCCACGTGTGGATGTCAAGGCAAAGGAGATCTATATCTTCTACGAATACGAAATTCCGCCGCTGGTGGGTTAGGTTTAGACACCGAACACGGAGCTAAAGAAATGACATTCCGGGATTACAGATGAGACCCACGGCTTCGCTCACTCACTTCTCCCCGCTTTGAAAGACCTTGGGGAAGTTATATACTTAGTTATATACGAGACCCCGACCCGATGTTCTGTTCCCAACTCCCACTTAGCTTTCACCAAGTGCTAGTGACCATCCCACCTCGCGGATCAGAAACAGGACTTCCCGCTTCAACCAAAGAGTCAACCCAGCGGGTCTAGATCAGAATAGGCATTTCTTCTATTATGCTCTTTCTGCTAGTGGCTGAATCGCGTGGGGCGTACACTCACTCCTTTGATTCAATCTATATAGAAAGAGAAAGTGTTCCGCTAGACCATTAGGAGCTGGGACCACTACTTATAGGATAGGAGCTAACCTATTCCCACTACTTGACGTATGGGCTTCAAACTCTCAATTACTTATTCTAAGAAAGAGTCTAATTCCGTATTCAGATAGAAACTCTGAGAAAGAAGACCGACTTCGTGCTCCCTAGCTTTTTAGTCACATGCTTAAAACCTGGTTCTCGAACTTACAGTCTATAAGCAACAAGCCAATGCATGAGCAATTTCATTCTCGTGGGACGATAGAGCTCAAATCAATCGAATACCGTTCGTGACCTGACCCAGAGCCACTAGGATCAGTAGGTCAGTCTCATCCCGTGCTTGGACTTGGGCACGAAAGGATAGCTATTCCTTGCATCGTTAAGAGTTATGGCTGACTTCTAGGCTTTCGGGGAAGGGAATGAGCTAGTGCAGAGAATGCCCTGTTAGCTATTTCATCTGTTACCGCTCTTGCTGGAATAACCGGTCGTACTGAATGCCTAAGCGCTGTTCTTGTTCGAGAATCAACTGTGATGCAATTTAATCAGAATCTGTTGTTGCGCTAGAATAAGCTCTGGGACTAGGGCAGATCCTGGTGGAAGGTTTGGTGGAATTGAATCAAGAGTAAACCACCACTAGCAATTGAATCACCAAGCGCTCTTTGACCGAAGATTGCTTCAATTTCTTTTTTTTGGGCATCTGTCTGCTTTAAAAAGTCAGTGAGGCACGAAAGGTATAAGACAACCTCTCCTTATATTCAAAACTAGCTTAATCTGAAACTAGCCTATCCTTATCATCTGTAACTCGCTATCGTAGACTGAAAGCCTCGTAAACTGGATCAATAGGCTATCACAGAGGTAAGGAGGCATAAGTTCAGTCTATCGATAAATCTTTCTTCCCTAAAAAGAAGCCGATCTAAAGCCAGTTCCTTAGTTTCAGGAAGTAGAGCGGGAGTGACTAGCCTTCCTTCAAAGGCCAGATGGGTGCCTTCACCTTTGTAATGACCTTTATCTCGAAAGAGATTAGTAAGGCAAGGTTCTTTCTCGTTGACCATGAATTCTGTAACAAAGGAGCGTAGCGGCAGGCTCGCAGAGCTAAGCCTTCAAGTCCTCTTTCTTGTCTCCGAGGGACTTTTCTTCCTATTCCATTATTTCTCCTATTCCCGATCGGATTGAATAAGCTACTCAAATCTCTCTCTTTGCTCTTAGTAATGCTAATGAAATCAATTCCATAGCCTACTCCTCACTCTGCTGGGGGCGATGCAAGGTGCGTAGCGGTCTCCCACGGGGCGGTCACTATCAAAAAAGCTCTCTTTGAAAAAGGGGGTGTCAACCGGATGAGATCCGTAAGTCTATCGCTCAAGGTACGGGAGTGACTCCATTTGCCTTAACCTATGGCCACGATGCCGTACTTCCAATGGAGATCACAGTGTTGTATCTCAGAGTAGCCCATCAAAAGAACTTGACTCCAGGAGACTACAATGAGGCTACTGGCCTTGGATCATCTAAGGGTTCAGAAGATGAGAATAGCTAGAGCCTACAACAGGAAAGTCAAGCCTCAATCTTTTGAGGAAGGAGAATTGGTATGGAAAACTATCCTACCTCTTGATACAAAGGATCCAAAGTTTGTAATCTGATCCTTTAGATTTTCAGCCTCGGCCTCCATTGAGTCTAAATCGTTCTCTATTTTCTCGAACACTGCCACGGACTCACGGGCTTTGGTCGATTGCTGAATGAAGGTCTTGATTTTGGAGTCAATTGAATTCTGACTCTCAGTAGCACTGAGTACTTGCCCCACTGTCATATTAATTTCCTCTTCAAGCTTGGAAAAGAAACCTCAGTGGAAATTCCACTTTCTTCAGATAGATTCCTTACGATCTGGAGAGGATCCTTCAAAGCATCCAAGTTCTGGCTAACTGCCACAGGACTTTGATCTAGCAAAGTCTGCAGATCC